AAGAAGAGTTCGACCCAATGTTTTATTTCTGTCCTAGTTGATCCTGATTCGACATTAAAAGTATATTGATTTTTTTCCAATAACCGAATACTTTTGTCTGTAAATATTGCATATTTTATTCCATTCATAAATCTATTTTCTTCCCTATGAGTTCTAGTCTCAATACGAATACTAGTTTTATTTACTGTTCATATATTTAAATTTGAATCTAGCACACCAATTCGTTATAATGGATGATGAGATTCCATTGATACAGAGCCAATCGGTCTTTTTTTCTCTGACAGATGGTCAGAACTTCGTCTCGATTCAAATCATACTAAGCTAATAGGTCCACTACAGATACAGATCAGAAATTATTATTTATTTACGTAAATAAATTACGTAAATTGAAAATGATGGAAATCAAGAAATTAGTTAAGTTATTTAAGTCAAACAGTTCGGATTGATTCATTCTTGAACAAAAATCGACTTTATGGGAGGTACGGTTCTATCGGCGTGCATCCAGTAGGAATTGAACCTACGACTTCGCCAATTATGAGTTGGGCGCTTTAACCATTCAGCCATGGATGCTTCGTGGGAATCCTAGTACCTCATGAATAACCAAAATCAATTGAAGTGAAATCTTTTGGATAAATCAATTCAATATATAATCAACAATTAATTTTAAATAAAATAGAATAGAAATAAAATATAGGAGTCTTACTTAGAAAATAGAATAGAAATAAAATATAACTTAATATAACTTAATATAAAAATAAAATATAACTTAATATAACTTAATATAAAAATAAAATATAACTTAATATAACTTAATATAAAAATAAAATATAACTTAATATAAAAATAAAATATAACTTAATATAACTTAATATAAAAATAAAATATAACTTAATATAACTTAATATGAAAATAAAATAATAAACTATAATATAAATAAAATATAGGTCTAAATAAAATTATAGGAGTCTTGCTTAATATGGAAATAGAATAGAAATAAAATATAACTTAATATAACTTAATATAAAAATAAAATATAACTTAATATAACTTAATATAAAAATAAAATAATAAAATATAATATAAAATGTAGGTCTAAATAAAACTATAGGAGTCTTATTTAATATGAAGGAACATCTTTTCCAATTTTGGATTTTAGAATTGAGAGAGATATTTAGAGAGAGCAAGAATTCTCCCTATTTCTTAGATTCGTGGACTGAATTGAATTCAACGGTATCTTTTATTCACATTTTTTTTCACCAAGAGAGTTTGATAAAACTATTAGACTTCCGAATTTGGAGTATCGTACTTTCACGCAAAGGCAATCGATATTTCACGATCAAGAATGTAGTATTTTTTGTAGTAGGGATCCTTATCTATCGTATTAGCAATCGAAAGATGATCGAACGAAAAAATGTCTATTTGACAGGGCTTCTTCCTATATCAATAAATTCCGTTGGACCGAGCAATGATACAATGGACGACTCAAAAGATTCGTTCAATATCAATTGGTGGTATAGTAAGTTGCTTGTTCCGCTCCTGTATCCAAAAAAGATCTCTGATAGGGATGAGGATTCGAAATATCATACGCGGATGAATAATCATTTGTTTCCAAAAGAAATCCAAGAATTTATTGGGAATCCTACAAGAGCCGGCTCGTCTTTTTTATATGACAGATGGTTAGAATTAGAACTTCAGCGGGATTTGAATCCTACGCATCGATTAGTTAAGAAAGAAGAAGATGTTTCTTTTGTTCTTTTGAGGCAATCGGAAAATAAAGAAATAGCTAATATAGTCAAGATACAAATGTATTTACAAAATACTGTCTCAATTCATCCTATTTCATCCGATCTAAGATGTGATGGGGTTGCAAAAGATGAGCTTTATAGTTCCGATTCATTCTTGAACAAAAATCGACTTTTTGGGTTATTTGATCTATTCCATGACCGGAATAGGGCAGGATACTTGTTACACCATGATTTTGAATCAGAAGAGAGATTTCAAGAAATGGCAAATCTATTCAATCTATCAATAACTAAGCCGGATCTAGTGTATCCTAAGGGATTTTCTTTTTCTATTGATTCGTCCGGATTGGATCAAAAACAAAAGTTCGTAAATGAGGTCAACTCCAGGGATGAATCAAAAAAGAAATCTTTATTGGTTCTACCTCCTCTTTTTTACGAAGAGAATGAATCTTTTTATCCAAACAATACCTATGGATCCATAAAAAACCTATGGAATCGATTCCATCGCAACTCGGAATATGGAATTCAAAGGTATCAAATAGGAAAAAATATTTTTAATCATAGACCTACAAGGAAATACACGATCAACCAACATTTCTCAAATTGGAAAAAAAACCAGAAGAAATGGCCTCTTTTTTTGATTTATCAAACCGAGAGATCTATGAATAAGGATCCAAATGCATATAAATACAAATGGTCCAATGGGAGTAAGAATTTCCAGGAACAATTGGACCATTTCATTTCTGAGCAGAATAGCCGTTTTCAAGTAGTGTTCGATCCATTTCAAGTAGTGTTCGATCGATTACATATGAATGCATATTCGATTGATTGGTCTGAGGTTTTTGACAAAAACGATTTGTCTAAATCACTTTATTTCTTTTTGTCCAAGTTTCTTCCATTTTTGTCTAACTCACTTTATTTCTTTTTGTCCAAGTTTCTTCCATTTTTGTCTAACTCACTTCCTTTTTTCTTTGTGAGTTTCGGTAATATCCCTGTTCATAGGTCCGAGATCCACGTGTATGAATTGAAACGTCCGAATGATCCACTCGGGAATGAGTTGTTAGAATCAATAGGTCTTCAAATCGTTCATTTGAAAAAAAGGAAACCCTTCTTATTGGATGACTTTTATACTTCTAAAAAATCAAAATTATCCTTCAATGAAGGAACAATATCACCATTTTTGTTCAATAAGAGAGAAAATTGGATATCATTCCATATTAGAAAGAAGAAAAAAAAAGAAGAAGAGAAGAAGAAGCGCAGGAAATCTTTTTATAACATGGATTTCTCAATGATATCCGACGATCAAGAGAATTGGTGGAATCCCCTGAAACCATTTCAGAGAAGTTCATTGATATCCTCTTTTTTAAAAGCACATCGACTTCGATTCTTTAATAAAAAATATATCTCAAGCTACTCTGATTCTGATTTTCTTACGACTTATACTCTTCATCCTGAACGTTCTAAGAAAGATCTTCCGAAAGAGTTGTGGAAAGATTTTCCTGATGAACCATACGACAAGAACGACAAGAGAAAATACGAAAAGACAAAAAAACACAGTCCTTATTTAACAAAAGATTCTGGGAAAGATTTACGATCGAAAAAGAGAAAAAAACACAGTTTAACAAAATACTTTGAAAAAGGGCCGATGTATAGAAACTATCAAAGAAATAGTGTTTTTTCAACTCTCTCAAAATTGAAGCAATTCCAACCATATATAATACAATTGTTACTTACTCGGACAGGACATGAATATCTAAATTTAATATTTTTAGATACTTTTTTAGACCTATTGGTGATACTACGTAGGAGTCCTAAATTTCAACAATTTGTATCCATTTTTCATGATATTAGGGATGGATCCGAGCGAATTCTTCGGGAAAAATTGTGTCTTTCACCACGGAATTTTATAAGTCAGATTTCGAGTAAGTGTCGACACAATTTTCTTGTGGATGTATGCCAAGATATTTTGGAAAATGAGTCACCATTGATATCGACCCATCTGAGGGAGTTCTTCGTTTTAATCCTTATCCTTCTTCTTGTTACCGTATATCTCGTTCAGACACATCTTTTCTTTGTTTGTCGATTCTCTAATGAGTTACAGACAGAGTTCGAAGAAGTCAAATCTTTGATAATTCCATCATACATGATTGAGTTGGAAAAACTTATGGATAGGTATCCTATATCAGAACTGAATTCTTTTGGGTTAAAGGATATGTTTCTCGTTACTCTGAAACAATTAGGAAATTTTATAGAAGAAAGACGAGGTTCGGCTTCTGCTGGCAACATGCCAAGGGGTGGTGGTCCCGCTTATGTGGTCAAATCCATACGTTCGAAGAAGAAAGATTTGAATCTCATCGATCTCCTAAGGATTATACCAAATCCCATCAATCGAATCGCGTTTTTGAGAAATACTAGACATTTAAGTCATACAAGTAAAGCGATCTATACCTTGATAAGAAAAAGAAAAAGTGTCAATAGTGATTGGATTGATGATAAAATAGAATCCTGGCTCTTGAACAGTGATTTCATTGCTGATAAAGAAAGGGAATTCATGGTTCAGTTCTCTACCTTAACGACAGAAAAAAGGATTGATCAAATTTTATGGAGTCTGACTAATAGTGATCGTTTATCAAAGAATAACTCTGGTTATCAAATGATTGAGCAACCGGGAACAATTTACTTACGAAATTTAATTGACATTCATAAAAAAAATCTACTAAATTATGAGTTCAATACATCCTGCTTAGCAGAAAGACGGATATTCCTCGCTCATTATCAGACAATCACTTATTCAGAAACCCCGTGTGGAACTAATGGTTTTCATTTCCCATCTCATGGAAAACCCTTTTCGCTCCGCTTAGCCATATCCCCTCCTAAGGGGATTTTAGTGATAGGTTCTATAGGAACTGGACGATCTTATTTGGTCAAATATCTAGCGACAAACTCCTATGTTCCTTTCATTACAGTATCTGTAAACAAGTTCCTGGATACCTCTCCTAAAGGTTTTGATATTAATGATCTTTTTGATGAAGATGATGAAGATTATGGTCTTTTTGATGAGAGAGAGGGTACCATTTACAGTCTTTTACCTAGAAAAAAGGAAAGTTATAGTTTGGATAGGTATGACACTGACTATCTCGACCGTAACTATGATAGCCATTTGGAGTTTCTAAGTATGGACTATCCGATACCTGAGGATATCATACCGGATATAGACCGATTTTTTCTCACGCTTCAATTCGAATTAGCAAAAGCAATGTCTCCTTGCATAATTTGGATTCCGAACATTCATGATCTGGATGGGAATGAGTCGAATGACTTATCCCTGGGTCTATTAGTGAACGCTCTTTCCAAGGATTCTGAAAAATCTTCTACAAGAAATATTCTTGTTATTGCTTCGACTCATATTCCGCAAAAAGTGGATCCCGCTCTAATAGCTCCGAATAAATTAAATACGTGTATTAAAATACGAAGGCTTCTTATTCCACAACAAAGAAAGCACTTTTTCAGTCTTGCTCGTACGCGGGGTTTTCACTTGGAAAAGAAAATATTCGATACTAATGGATGCGGGTCCATAACTCTGGGTTCTAATGTACGAGATCTTCTAGCACTTACCAATGAGGCGCTATCGATTAGTATTATACAAAAAAAATCCATTATAGACACTAATATAATTAGACACGCTCTTCATAGACAAACTTGGGATTTTAGATCTCAGATAAGATCGGTTAAGGATCATGGTATACTTTTTTATCAGATAGGAAGGGCTGTTTCACAAAATCTACTTCTAAGTAATTTTTCCATAGATCCTATATCTATCTATATGAAGAAGAAATCATGTAACGGGGTGGATTCTGATTTGTACAAATGGTACGTGGAACTTGGAACAAGCATGAAGAAATTAACGATACTTCTTTATCTTTTGAGTTGTTCTGCCGGATCCGTCGCTCAAAACCTTTGGTCTCTAACCGGACCTAATGAAAAAAATGATGGTATCACTTCTTATAGACTCCTTTCTAATGATTCTGATCTAGTTCATGGCCTATTAGAAGTAGAAGGTGCTCTGCTGGGATCCTCACAGACAGAAAGTCCTTTTGATAATGATGGAATAACATTTCTTCTTAGGCCCGAACCAAGGAATCCTATCAAGATGATTCAAAATGGATCTCGTTCTATCCTTGATCATAGATTTCTCTATGAAAAATATGAATCGGGGTTCGAAGAAGGGGAAGTCCTCGACCCGCTAGAGGAGGATTTATTGAATCACATAGTTTGGGCTCCTAGAATATGGCGCCCTTGGGAATTTCTATTTGATGATTGTATCGAAAGGTCCAATGAATTCGGATTTCCCTATTGGGAAAGGTCATTTTGGGACAAGCAGATCATTTATGATGAAGAGGGTGAGCTTCAAGAGAATGATTCGGAGTTCTTGCAGGATGGAACCATGGAGTACCAGACACAAAATAGATCTTTCAAAGAACAAGGCGTTTTTCGAATAAGCCAATTCATTTGGGACCCCTCGGATCCACTCTTTTTGCTATTCCAAGATGATCCTTTTGTATCTGTGTTTTCACATCGAGAATTGGTTGCAGATGAGGAGATGTCAAATATACTTTTGACTTGCCAAACAAAAAAAATTTATTGGAAATATCTAAATGAAGGCTGGTTTAGGAAGAATATGCCAGAACAGAATTTCGAATTATTGATTGATCGACAGAGACAGTTTAGAACCAATAGTTCATTCTCAAATGAATTGTTTCGTTCTACTACTCTATCCGAGAGTTATCAATATTTATCAAATCTGTTCCTATCTAATGGAACCCTATTGGCTCAAATTACAAAGACATTGTTGAGAAAAAGATGGCTTTTCCCGGAGGAGATGGTTGATCTGTTTCAAACGAATGATTGGTTTAACCGAATAACTAAATAAAATAGATACTTTCTTTCTCGTTATCTCAAGTCGATATGGGGATCTTTCAATTGAAAGGATCCCCTAATATACATAATACAGATTCCCGTTGACCGAGCCTAACTCTAATTGTTTTGTTCTAATTGTTTTGTTCTGAAGCAAACAAAGAGTGGTTTGTCCTATTCAGATATTCACGACCAATTAAGTACAGAAAAATGGACTCTCCATTCATTAGATAGATAAGATAACCAAAACTTCTGCTGGCGAACTTATTCCTATTCAATAAGAGATCTCAATATTATGCCTTGAAGAGGACTCGAACCTCCACGCTATTTAGCACGAGATTTTGAGTCTCGCGTGTCTACCATTTCACCACCAAGGCATCTTCAATGTGAATTATATTCTAGGAATATGATATCTATCTAGTCTTATGTATGGAATATATGACAAAGGTGGAGTTTTAGAGTATTTTTATTGATCGTCATGTCATATAGGCCCGACTCGGACATCCCATTGATTCAATTTGAATTATCCGAAAGATAGATCCGTTAAATATATATTCTATCAATAAATCAATAAAATTTCTCGATTCACGAGAAATTTTATTGATTTTAAGAATTCAACTAAGAAATGGATTTTAGAAGCTAAAAAAGGGTATCCTGAGCAATTTCAATAATGGGGTTCATTGATATTCCTGGTATAGTAGATGCTATCACACATATAATCATACTCAATTCGATGGAATTGTTTGATCTTACAGGAGACCTTCTATAATTTCGCACGTGAGGAGTTATTTCTTGGTTTCGTCCAGTCATTAATAACTTAATAATTTTTAGATAATAGTAGATA